TTCATGAGAAAATCGTTCCACGATGCATTTTTTTTTTTTTTTTTTACAATTTTTTGCTGCTAAAGGGATCAAATGGTATAATTCTTTTGTTGGTAGGTTGGAGGATTAGAAACATGACTATTGCTTTCCAATTGGCTGTTTTTGCATTAATTGCTACTTCATTAATCTTACTGATTAGTGTACCTGTTGTATTTGCTTCCCCTGAGGGTTGGTCGGGTAACAAAAATGTTGTATTTTCCGGTACATCATTATGGATTGGATTAGTCTTTCTAGTGGGTATTCTTAATTCTCTCATCTCTTAAACCTATTCGTCCTAGATCCAAAAATCAAATGACCCCTCTCTCCGAATTCCTTCAGGTTGTGAGACACATTAAAATTCAATATAAGTCCCCAAAATGCAAATAAGGAAAAAATTAAAATTTAGAGGGAGGGGTAAAACTTTTATATATTTGTATTGTAAAAATGGAAAATAATAAAATTTAACTATACAAAATATACTAACATATGTATTCTAAGAATTTTATAAATAATTATATATAATATATATATTCAAAAATAAAATATAAATATATAAATAAATAATATTAAATAAATAAAATAATAGATAAAATAAATTCTATAATAATATTATATATTATAGTGCGGATATGGTCGAATGGTAAAATTTCTCTTTGCCAAGGAGAAGATGCGGGTTCGATTCCCGCTATCCGCCCAGGATAATGAGTAAATAAATATATTTAATAGATAAAACATGTTGAGTGTAGTTGACCGCAACAGTATAGTGGTTCTACCCTTCCCTTTCTCCCCCCCCCTGAGGAATTACCAAAGCATTTGACTCTTCACCCCTTTAAATGTAAAGGATTAGTCAATCAAATAATAAATAGTAAATGTGTCGATTTGAAAATAAATGAATTGCTAGTTGTAGAATATTACTCTCGTCAGACTTAAGCATAACTAAAATAATAGAACTTAAGTAAGCTAAGGGGTTTGGTCTGGGGATTTTTCTTTCATTCATGTATCATAGACCCGTAGGGGATTTTCATTCCTTGTACATTTTGTCCAGTATTTTTCATACCACCGAAATTAGGATTAGGAATAAAGAATCCGTATCAAAGAAAGGGTATGGGCTACACAGTTGGAGTATACATTCTTATTTTATGTGTTGTGGCCAGTAACATTTATGAATTGGGTGAAATAAAGAGACGGAAAGAGAGGGATTCGAACCCTCGGTAAACAAACGTCTACATAGCAGTTCCAATGCTACGCCTTCAACCACTCGGCCATCTCTCCTATATAATAATTATGGCACAAAAACCGAGTAAATAGTGAGTCATTCATATTCATTTTGGGTAGGTATATACATTCAATTTTTACTATAAAAAAATGAACTCTATTAAAGTATAAAATAAAATATAAAACTTTTCATCAAAGATAAATCCTTCCTCGGAGGCTGGGGATAAAGATAATTTTTTTTTTTTTAAGGAAAATTGTAAAATTAAAATAAAGATAGATATCTATTCATGGTTGCGAAGATAGTGTTTGCGCCCTTTCTAATATTTATACCATATTAAATCACTCAATTGGAACGAATTAACCGACCGATCTATTTTTTTAGACTATGTTTACTAATTTAATAAAAATTATATCCTTTACAGTTTTATATTTTTCAACAAGAACTCCTTACTTCAACCGCTTAACCCATAGATTTATTCCAAATTAATGAATCGCCCCCCGGTTTTTCTATTTGATTGTCTAGCGTATACCCAATATATACATACACAACACAAAACAGACGGGATTCCGTTTTAATCATATACATAGAATGATTATTCGACTCTTTTTTCTCTTTGGAATCAAAACTTCTCGAATTATCCTAATCCGTAAGATAAATTCTTCGATTCTTCAACTTCAATGAAATCAGAAGATTTGCTTCCATTCTTATCTTATATTACTAGGTTTGGATGAAATAGAATCGAATTAAAACACTTTTTTTATTAATTCCTGTCAAAAATAAACAATTTGAATTTTGAGTAATAGGGCCATCCATTTGTTTTAATGAATCCGTTTTTACGTTATTTCGTACCGGACAATTCCTTTGTTTGTGTAATTTTCTCACGAAAGGAAATAAAAAAAAAGTATCGAATGGATTAATATACCTATGTCTAGATCTGGGATAAATGGAAATTTTATTGATAAAACCTTTTCAATTGTAGCCACTATCTTATTACGAATAATTCCGACAACTTCAGGAGAAAAAGAGGCATTCACCTATTACAGAGATGGTGCGATTTGATTATTATTCTTATTTTTTTTTTTTCTATTTTTTTTAGCGGCTCCAGTCTTACGAGAAAGACAACATTCTTTTTTTTTCGGGATAGGAAGAAAAAAAGGATTTAAAAAAATCTACGCTTGTTGAAGGTGAAGTTTGTAAATAAAGCAACCCCTTCTGTCGTGTATCCCCGATTAATGCAGCCTCAGATGCTTCAATTGTCGATTATAG